TCCTAGCAATTGGATCTATATGCTTATTCTGATAGTAAATGAACTATTCAAATGATTTTTCATCGAATGACTATTCATCTATTGTATTTTCATGTAAATAGAGGCCCGAAAGCTCTATGGAAAAATCGTGGTTCAATTCGATGTTGTCTAAGGGGGAAGTAGAATACCGATGTGGGCTAAGTAAATCAATGGATAGTCTTGGTCCTATTGAAAATACTAGTATAAGTGAAGACCCGGTTATAAATGATCCGGATAAAAACATTTCTAATTCCATTTGGGGTGAGAGTTCTAGTTATTACAGTAATGTTGATCATTTAGTCGGCGCCAAGGACATTCGGAATTTCATCTCGGATGACACCTTTTTAGTTAGGGATAGTAATAGGGATAGTTATTCTATATATTTTGATATTGAAAATAACAATTTTGAGATTGACAATGATCATTCTTTTTTGAGTGAACTAGAAAGTTTTTTTTATAGTTATCGTAATTCTAGTTATATGAATAATAGATCTAAAAGTGACGATCCCCACTATGATCCTTACATGTACGATACTAAATATAGTTGGAATAATCACATTAATAGTTGCATTGACTCTTATCTTCGTTCTCAAATCTGTATTGATAGTTATATTTTAAGTGGTAGTGACAATTACAATGACAGTTACATTTATAATTACATTTGTAGTGAAAGTGGAAAGAATAGTGAAAGCGAAAATTCCAATATAAGAACTAACACGAATCATAGTGATTTAACTATAAAAGAAAGTTCTAATGATCTTGATATAACTCAAAAATACAGGCATTTGTGGGTTCAATGCGAAAATTGTTATGGATTAAATTATAAGAAATTTTTGAAGTCAAAAATGAATATTTGTGAACAATGTGGATATTATTTGAAAATGAGTAGTTCAGATAGAATTGAACTTTTGGTTGATCCGGGTACTTGGAATCCTATGGATGAAAACATGGTTTCTCTGGATCCCATTGAATTTCATTCGGAAGAGGAACCTTATAAAGATCGTATTGATTCTTATCAAAGAAAGACAGGATTAACGGAGGCTGTTCAAACAGGTACAGGTCAACTAAACGGTATTCCTATAGCACTTGGGGTTATGGATTTTCAGTTTATGGGGGGTAGTATGGGATCCGTAGTAGGCGAGAAAATCACCCGTTTGATCGAGTATGCTACCAATGAATTTTTACCTCTTATTATAGTGTGTGCTTCCGGAGGAGCGCGGATGCAGGAAGGAAGTTTGAGTTTGATGCAAATGGCTAAAATATCTTCCGCTTTATATGATTATCAATCAAATAAAAAGTTATTCTATGTATCAATTCTTACATCTCCTACTACCGGTGGGGTGACGGCTAGTTTTGGTATGTTGGGGGATATCATTATTGCCGAACCTAATGCTTATATTGCATTTGCGGGTAAAAGAGTAATTGAACAAACATTGAATAAGACAGTGCCTGAAGGTTCACAAGCGGCTGAATATTTATTCCATAAGGGCTTATTCGATTCAATTGTACCACGTAATCCTTTAAAAGGTGTTCTGAGTGAGTTATTTCAGCTTCACGGTTTTTTTCCTTTGAATCAAAATTCAATCAAATAGAGCAAAGTAGTTAGGTTATCAGAATCAAAGTAAACCCTGAAGAATGGATTTTTCTTTGGTGACATAAGATTGAATTGTAGAAAGAATCATGCGAATAATTATTTATTTTATTTTTTGTTTACCGATATTACTGCTTACGAATCAGTAAACCCCTATCAGCAAGATAAAAAGCGAATTTTTCCTTCCGTGAAATTAGAATTAATTAGGCGAGGCAAATAAAATGAAAATAATTTCATCTTCCTCTTTTACATATGTATATATAATTAAAATATAGAAAATGAAAATATAGATATAGAGTCTTACATCTTTTTACAATTCCATGCTTAGTAATAAAAATTCTGTTGTTGGATCAGATTCGAATAAATCTTTCGGGAATTTGTAATGGAATAAATTCTTTCTTTATTAATTCAAATTAGAAGACAAAAAAGAACAATAGAATAATAATAATAATAAATAATAAAAAAAGTGGATTATTATACATATATTTCATTTAGAAAGATGAATAAGTCCATTTATTTAGTTCTACATTTCTTGTACCTATTAGATATATATCTATTCACTTAGATATACTTATCTATAATATATAAATTCGAATTATTATAAGATAAGATATCTTTAGAATTAAGAATATAACAATAACAGGTACAAATATTAAATTGAGGTATCCATTCTATGACAAACTTACCCTCTATTTTTGTGCCTTTAGTGGGCCTAGTATTTCCGGCAATTGCAATGGCTTCTTTATCTCTTCATGTTCAAAAAAATAAGATTGTTTAGATCTGATGAGACAAAATCTCATCTATTTTTTTTTTCATTTTCAAGACTTCGACAACACAGATATCTATTTAGTAGAATATTGTATAACATGTAGATTACTCCGAATATAAATGAAAAAAAAAAACTCTTATGCATGCTGATATATGGGTAAATGAATTATAGCTATTTTCAAAAAAAAAAATAGATCGCGATCGGGCGGATGTATGAAATGAAAGTCAATATATCTATATGTCTGTATATATCCAGAGGGGATTATATGAAGGGGATGTTAGATCTAACTAATTCTATGAATTACCCCTAAAGGTTCACATCAAAATAGTGCTAGTTGATGAGAGTTACTTCGGAAACACAAAAAAAGTAAAGTAAACTTTTGGTTATTCTCTCAATTCCAATAAAATGCAACTGGATCTAATATGTATGAGTTGGCGATCAGAATCTATATGGATAGAATTTATAGCGGGGTCTCGAAAAACAAGTAATTTCTGCTGGGCCTTTATCCTTTTTTTAGGTTCATTAGGATTCTTATTGGTTGGAACTTCCAGTTATCTTGGTAGGAATTTGATATCTTTATTTCCGTCTCAGCAAATAGTTTTTTTTCCGCAAGGGATTGTGATGTCTTTCTATGGGATCGCGGGTCTCTTTATTAGTTCCTATTTGTGGTCCACAGTTTTGTGGAATGTAGGTAGTGGTTATGATCGATTCGATAGAAAAGAAGGAATAGTGTCTATTTTTCGTTGGGGATTTCCTGGAAAAAATCGTCGCATCTTTTTACGACTCTTTATGAAAGATATTCAGTCCATCAGAATAGAAGTTAAAGAAGGTATTTATGCTCGTCGTGTCCTTTATATGGACATCAGAGGCCGGGGGGCTATTCCTTTAACTCGTACTGATGAGAATTTGACTACACGAGAGATTGAGCAAAAAGCTGCTGAATTGGCCTATTTCTTGCGTGTACCAATTGAAGTATTTTGAAAAAGAAACTGAAGACTAAATGCTTTAGCAGCAGGAGTAAAAAACTCAAGATTTTTTTCTATAGCATAACTTAACTCAAGTTTCTTCAGAATGCCCAGTCGAGTGAAAGCAGATGTATACGGAATAGTTCTAATAAGAGCATAGAACGAAACTATACTATTTGATTTTTGCGGACAAAAATCGTTTTTTTGTCCGCAAAAATCGTTTTTTATGCGTATGCAAATCCATTCAACCCAATGGAGTAACAAAACAAGTAACAAAGAGAAATAATGCTTCATCTCATATATTTCATATATTAAAGCGTTTTGAAATAAAGAATTTATCTTTTTATTTTCAATATTTGGCATTGATACGTTAGACGTTAGATACAGATCGATTCTATCTTGTAAATTATCTCTACTTTATTTTCTTTATTTTCTCAATTGACCCTTCAGCCTTTCTTTTGTGCCCCTTAATTTAATGACCAAAGAATTGTATCTCTTTCTTATAACGAAAACTTTTCTGTCTTTTTTTGCCACTCATTTTTTATCATCACACTATTCTTCAAAAATTTCTCTCAATTATTTCTGTATTATAGTATAGGTAGCAAACCCCTTTTTTCGACATATTTGATAGAAAGGAAGTTCTTTCCTCTCGAAATCCGAATAATATTCATTATTTGAAATTTGAAGTGGTTCTTTTGGGCATTCATCGAAAGAAGTGCTTCGAACCTGAAAACAATATTTTTTTTTATTATTTCTTCATTGGAATTCGAAGTTCATTCTCGTTCTTAGTCTATTTCTGTATTCTTTATAGATTCAAAGACTAACCATTGACTCACAAATAAAAAAAAAAAAAAACAAGAAAGAATAGATTCCTAGGCTCGATAGTTATATTATAATAGAACTCATGCTTGATATAAATATTAGATCGCATAAAGTCAACAAATGAGGTAGGTTCATTAAAAATTCACAGATGAAAAATGGCAAAAAAGAAAGCATTAATTCCTCTTCTATATCTTGCATCTATAGTATTTTTGCCCTGGTGGATCTCTCTCTCGTGTAATAAAAGTCTGAAAACTTGGATTACTGATTGGTGGAATACTCGACAATCCGATATTTTTTTGAATGATATTCAAGAAAAGAGTCTTCTAGAAAAATTCATACAATTAGAGGAACTCTTCCTGTTGGATGAAATGATAAAGGAAGACCCGGAAACCCATTTACAAAAGCTTCGTATAGGAATCCACAAAGAAAGGATCCAATTCATCCAGATGTACAATGAGGATCATATCCATACAATTTTGCACTTCTCGACAAATATACTCTGTTTTGTTATTCTAAGTGGTTATTATATTCTGGGTAATGAAGAACTTCTTATTATTAACTCTTGGGTTCAAGAATTCCTCTATAATTTAAGCGACACAATCAAAGCTTTTTCTATTCTTTTATTAACTGATTTATGTATCGGATTCCATTCGCCTCACGGTTGGGAACTAATGATTGGTTATATTTACAAAGATTTTGGATTTGCTCATAACGATCAAATTATATCTGGTCTTGTTTCCACCTTTCCAGTCATTCTAGATACAATTTTTAAATATTGGATCTTCCGGTATTTAAATCGTGTATCTCCATCACTTGTAGTGATTTATCATTCAAT